TTTTAACGTCTCTAATTCAAAACCGAGCGTGAAACTTTTGTTTCATTCGGCTCCTTTATGGAAGATGGATAAATTCCCAGATTAAGACATGACCGAAAAAAAAAAAAAAATTCCACCCATAACATCTATGTCAGCTTTTTTGTCTAAATGTATTCAGAACAGCCCGCTTTCTAGACGATCCCTATAGAAAAGAGGGGGATTATATTATAACAATCTTTCTAGTTACTTCGTTCTCTATTTCTATTTGAGAGAATCCTTAGGAAAATAGTTTTGTTTCCACCGAGCTAAAACAATTTGTCGATGTCTCTAGTAAACCAAAGTCATTGTTTAATAGCTATTTTGCTTCAATTTCCCTAATACAAATTAGGGATTAAAGATTTAGTTACGATTAGAAATACACTTTATATCTTTATCCATGGATCCTTTACTCATACTCATTCAATTAGAAATATTGATCCAATTAAAAATAAAATTATGTTTCGTAATCTCATAATCCAATTTTTCAATTTTTATTAATTGATTCTTGGATACAAATCACGATAATGTATATTCTTCCTCGAATTTTTCATTGAGAAGTAAAGGATTGAATCCTTTTAAGAAATAAAGTTTTTGATCGGAATGGAATATTAATCAAACCGAAGGACCCCTTAACTATGTAAGGGGTTATAGAACGAATCACACTTTTACCACTAAACTATACCCGCTACAATTCGATTATTGTATATAAATGAATCTTTTGTCGAACAAGAAGGTCGTAATAAAAAGTAAAAATAAAAGATAGGATCATAAAAAAATCATGAAAATTGGCGTGTTGTATCAGAGAAGATATTAGGAAAAGAAAATTCATTTAATTTTAATAACTAAATAACAAGTGTTTTTTGACGGAGATTTTTGACCTAGACGTCTCGACAAAACTACTTAAGCCATAACATACATGAAAATGGATTGCGCAAGAATCCACAGTCCCTTTTTTCTTATTTATTTACTTTACGGGAATAAAAGGAATAAAGTAAATAAATAAGAAATAGAAAAAATTAAGATAAGAAATGGCACTTTGATTCGATATCATTTGATTCTATATTAAAGAAATAAAAATAGTTATTTATTATTTTTCCAATCGTAATAACAAGCAAGTACTTTAGTTTTAGTTTTCTAATTTAATAAAATGATTTATATTATTCCTTGGAACAAAAAGGACGGGCCCGGCCTGGTCAGTACTTAGCCGGGCCGTGGAACTAAAAAGCCCCTTCGGATGAAAAAAATATTATGAAGGGCTTTTTCAATCCTTATTTTTTATAATGTAACCATAGTATTATCCTTTTTCAATTGGGAGGAGAGATGGCTGAGTGGACTAAAGCGTCGGATTGCTAATCCGTTGTACGAGTTTTTCGTACCGAGGGTTCGAATCCCTCTCTTTCCGTTTTTGTTGATGGCTTGATATTTTCTTTCGAATTTATCGCGAGATCTTTTTATTTTTTAATAGTTAAAGATGTGTTGTAATAGATAAAATCCTACTAAGAACATTTAAAAATCAAGCAAGGAAAACAAAAACCTTATTTTTTATTCTTCACGTCCAGGATTACGTCCTGGATCATTAGACAGGAATCCGAAGATAAAGAGAGAAACAAAGAATATCACTACCGTGTAAACAAATAGTTTGAGAGTAAGCATTACATAATCTCCAAGATTTTTTTTTAGTAAAAAAGAGAATAGATTCTCCGTTTTTATACCGCATACCCTACTATTTTTATTTTGACACCAAGAAATGAAGTGGGGTAATCCAGATTTATCGCGGTTGTACAAGAATTTAAATATTTGAATTGAGGGTGTAAGACTTATCTGATCTTATCAATTCTTATAATTTTTTTTTTTCAATAAATCAAATAATGAATTTGTCTAGACAGTATTAAATATATCATCGAAAACTTACAGCAGCTTGCCAAACAAAGGCTAAGAGAAAAAAAAACAGGGGTATTACTGGCATAACATCTACGATTGGATTTAAAAAAGCGTAGGCCTCGGGCAGTTTGGCGACGAAAAAACTACTTGAATAAAGAGCAGAATTAAGACAGATACAGATCAAACTAAATATATTAAGCATAACAAACATTTTGTTGTTGAGGATAATTGTATTTTATTTATTTTGATTGAGTTATTAATAAATTGAGTTTTTTTATTATTATAAATATGTTATTATTCATAGAAGATAAAAATGAATAAAAAAAAATAAGATAGACCAAAAAACTTTCTTTGATTTGAACTCACCCAATCAAAAATCCTTCAATTCTCAAATCAAAAGAGAATAGAATAAATCATACTTTCATACAATATCTTAATTGAATTATATGTAATGATCAATAAATTAAGTTTAATTCTATGTCTACATGTATAAAAATTTTAGTAATCTATTTTATAGATAATAGATATTTAGACTGGAGTTGACGAACAACCAGTAACAATATTAATGTTTATTAGTGTCGACTAGAAATGGGGCGTGGCCAAGTGGTAAGGCAACGGGTTTTGGTCCCGCTATTCGGAGGTTCGAATCCTTCCGTCCCAGAGCATACCTGACCCATGATTATTAATATAATATATTAATATAATATATAAATAATATATTTAAAAATAATATATTTAAAATATATTTTATTAAGTATTTTATTAAGATAGATATCTATATCATAATCATAATAAAATATATCAAAATAAAAATAAAGATTGTCTTTCGAACAGTCTTCCGTTTAAGAGTATTATATTGGTATATAATGTGATTCTTGTTTATTTTTTTTTTATGAAATCTGAATCATATCTTTTCCCAAATTTAATCGAGTTCAAATAACACGCATATGAAATTTAATCTATTTGTGATTTGTTAAATATTACTCAATATGAAATATAAAAAAATAACAACCTAAATCTTCAATCTTTACTTACATCAGTCTTTTTTTTTTAATCGTTGATGGTTTAATCCAATATGGATTTATCTCTCTCTTATGATGATAAAAGTGAATGGTCCTTACTGTAAAACCTTATGCAAAATGAAAATAATGAAATGATATCGAGTAGGAAATTATTCAATCAATTAAATATTTTTAATGATTTCTTATGAGTTCTTGGTACTCGAAGAAGTGTGAAATTGTTGAATTTCTCCCATCACGTTACTTGAAGATAGAGATTAAAAATAATAATAATTTGGAATAATTTGGCTATTCGTGTTTATTTATTCGTGTTATGTTAGTTATAATTATTTTAATTAAATAATAAATTTTATAAATAAAAAATATATATATATAAACATAAACAATGGGGTTAAATTGATTGAATTTTTGCTGAGACTTCTTCATAAATTATCCATTCTTCATATATAAAAAAAAAGTATAGACTACTATGTACCGACCGAACCGATGATTATTCATGATTTCATAATTGAATCAATTACATACTGGTTCCAAACTGAAGGAATGTTATGGTAAAACTTCGTTTAAAACGATGTGGTAGAAAGCAACGTGCGACTTGAAGGACATGATCTGTTGTGGATTCTTACACCCACCGTTTTTTAGGAATGAAAGTGCTCTTGGCTCGACATCATTTGTTCTGTTCCACTGTAACCCTCATTTTTGGAGTGTTGTGATGTAAATAGTACACGATAGAGCTCGAGTAGAAAGTATTGATTAATTTCTCAAGAGCAAGAATCTAAGGTTAGTATCGATCAATAAATTGGAACAACTTCGTAAGTATATTTTCGATATATAAATCTAAAGGATACAATTCGAGAAAATTAAAAAGTAAAATTTCTTGGAATTGGTAAAACTCTTTCGATCAAATCATAAAGTAAAGTGTATTACGCAAGAATCAACCATTCATATGATTCTTTGATAGAAAGAAATCACAAAAAATGGTATGTTGCTGCCATTTTGAAACGATTTTAAGATCACCGAAGTAATGTCTAAACCCAATGATTCAAGGCAAAGATAAAGATCCTGGAACAAGGAAATACCGTTTTCAATTGTCTCAACAACTAGATCAGAATGAAGAATCAAAATAGATTCTAAACTAAAGTAGACAGACAAAAGGGGTTAGAGACCACTCAATAAATGAAATACCTAAAATAAAAGGTTTTTTTTTGAGTTATTTGAGAGCTATTCAACTTGAGTTATGAGAGCGCAAATTGTAAATACGAATAATTAATTTTTTTATTTTTTTTTCGGTTGGGGAAGAATAAGAAAAAAAGTACTTAAATCAATAATCTAATTAATTTGATGATTTTATGGATATATTTGATATTATATACATAGACATAATCATAATTTATAATTTTCTCGAGCCGTATGAAGAGAAAACTTCTTATACGTTTCTAGGGGGGGGTATTGTTCATCTATCCCAATGAGCCATTTATCGAATCGTTGCAATTGATGTTCGATCCCGACGGGAGGGAAGAGATCTTCGTAAAGTGGGTTTTTATGATCCGATAAAGAATCAAATCTATTTAAATGTTCCCGCTATTCTATATTTTCTTGAAAAAGGCGCTCAACCTACAGGAACTGTTCATGATATTTCAAAAAGGGCGGGGGTTTTTACGGAACTTCGCCTTAATCAACAAACAAAATTCAATTAATGAAATATAAAATAAAGAAGATGTGGATAATTTGTATATAGCTTTGTATAACCTTTGTGTTTCTTTGCTATTTCCTCTTTTGTTCTATTCATATTATACTTAATATATAATTGTTACTAATTTATAATTGTTACTATAAGAATGTTGTCTTTTATAACGACAAAAATCTATTTTTATTTTATTGATATAAATAAAATAGATAGAAAAAGATCAAGTGAATAAATAATAAATGAAGTAATCGGGTCCGGGTCTATAAATATACAATTTTTAGATTACTGTCAATGAGGAGGTTTTCGGTGGAACTCTATGAACAAATAAAAAAATACAAAGGATTAAACTTGTTTATTTTGCTTTTACTTATCCAATAAACCTCATTTTTTTTTTCTACTTTTACCCTTATCTTCCTTAATTTATTCTTCCACATATATTGTATATATGTAGTGCCAATCCAACAAAAGTCCTTGGTTTTTTTTATTTAAATTTTAATAATTCAAATTGATTAAAATTGGAATTGTTAGTTAGATTTATAATTTGTTTTATCTTTTGTATTTTTTTCTCAACATTAATATTGACAACAGTGTATCAAATAAATATAATCCGATCGTGCATAAAAGGATCTATTTATATCTCCGTCCCATAGATTTTATTTCATTCAAATAATGGTTTCTTGGATTTTATGTGATACAAGAAATATTTTTTTGATTAAGATTAAAATCAATAAAAATCTATATATACTAATGATAACATAAGAGACAAGTAGCGGCCTATAAATATTTTACTTTATCCCCAATCCCTATTTTTATCTGAGAATTTTTTGTATTTTCATCGGATCTATTCATTTTTATTGTGTTCAGAATATAATCAATTAGAAATTAAAAATTTTTTCTATTTTAATGTTTTGATTGGTTTTGATTGCGTTGTGCAATTCAATCTTTTTATTTATTGGGATTACGATTGTATCTACACATTCTAATTATTTTTGGGGGGTTGCTAACTCAACGGTAGAGTACTCGGCTTTTAAGTGCGGCTGGCATCTTTTACACATTTGTATGAAGCAATAGATTCGTCCATACCATCGGTAGAGTTTGTAAGACCACGACTGATCCTGAAAGGAATGAATGGAAAAAGCAGCATGTCGTATCAATGGATAATTCTGAGAATATTTAATTCTTACCGAATAGGTCCAAAACCTTATTTGATTTGAATTGTTTGAATTCTTGGCGTGTAACAAAAATTTTTTTAATAAATTTGGTCGAGTGAATAAATGGGTAGAGCCCTATTACGGTTCCAATTATGGGAAACAAAAAGTAACGAGCTTCTGTTCTTAAATTTTTGAATGATTACCCGATCTAATTATACGTTAAAAATATATTAGTGCTTAATGCGGGAAAAACTTTTACCATGAGTGGATTATAAATTTCTTATGAACCCTAATTATTAGCTATTACCCATTATGGGGTAGAGATAAATGTGTAGAAGAAGGCAGTATATTGATAAAGATTTTTTTTTTCAAAATCAAAAGAGCGATTGGATTGAAAAAATAAAGGACTTCTAACCATCTTGTTACCCTAGAATGAACATAAATCAATTAGATGGAAAAAAAGAGGCTAGAGAGTCCGTTGATGAGTCTTACTTGTTTCCGAGGTATCTATTCTTTTCTTACTATAATACCTTGTTTTGACTGTATCGTACTATAGTATCATTTGATAACCCAATAAATCACCTATTTCTTTTCTTGTTCAAATCTAATAAAAAATGGAAGAATTTCAAGGATATTTAGAACTAGATAGATATCAGCAACATGACTTCCTATACCCACTTATCTTTCGGGAGTATATTTATGCACTTGCTCATGATCATGGTTTAAATAGATCTATTTTGTTGGATAATGTAGGTTATGACAATAAATCTAGTTTACTAATTATAAAACGTTTAATTAGTCGAATGTATCAACAGAATCATTTGATTATTTCCGCTAATTATTCTAACCAAAATAAATTTTTGGGGTACAACAAAAATTTGTATTCTCCAATGATATCGGAAGGATTTGCAGTCATTGTGGAAATTAAGTTTTCCGTACGATTAGTATCGGCGACAGAAATCGTAAAATCTTACTATTTACGATCAATTCATTCAATATTTCCTTTTTTAGAGGACAAATTTCCACATTTAAATTATGTATCAGATGTACTAATACCCTACCCCATTCATCTGGAAATCTTGGTTCAAACACTTCGCTATTGGGTGAAAGATCCCTCTTCTTTGCATTTATTACGAGTCTTTCTTCACGAGTATTATAATTGGAATAGTCTTATTACCAAAAATAAATATATTTTTTCAAAAAGTAATCCACGACTATTCTTGCTCCTATATAATTCTCATGTATGTGAATACGAATCCATCTTACTTTTTCTTCGTAATCAATCTTCTCATTTACGATTAACCTCTTCTGGGATCTTTTTTGAGCGAATAAATTTCTATGAAAAAATAAAATATCCTGTAGAACAAGTCTTTGCTAATGATTTTCCGGCCGCCGTCTTATGGTTCTTCAAGGATCCTTTTATGCATTATGTTAGATATCAAGGAAAATCAATTCTGGCTTCAAAGGATATCCCTCTTCTGATGAATAAGTGGAAATATTATCTTGTCAATTTATGGCAATGTCATTCTTATGTGTGGTCTCAACCAGGAAGGATTTATATAAACCAATTATCCAAGCATTCCCTTTATTTTTTGGGGTATTTTTCAAGTATGCGACCAAACCTTTCAGTGGTACGGAGTCAAATGCTAGAAAATTCATTTATAATGGATAATGCTATGAAGAAGCTCGATACACTAGTTCCAATTATTCCTTTGATTGGATCATTTGCTAAAGTTAAATTTTG